TTAGGAGTTAAACTTCCATTTGTCCATATTTCGAGAAAAAGTATCTCTTGTTTTTCATTTCCATTCCCATAAGAATGAATACTATGATTTGCATTTCGAACAGGCATGAATACAGCATCGATAGGATAACTTCCGTCTTGAAAGTTATTTGAACCTTTTATACGATATCCGCGATTCCTCTCAATTTGTAATCCAATACAAAAATCAATAGAGTCCGTTAAGCTGGCTATAGGTTGTGTATTATCAACGATTTCCACATAAGGCGGTGAGATGATATCTTGAGCTGTTACATATCCAGGACCCTTAACACAAATAGACGCGTCACAAGTTCCATATAAATTACTTCTTAATACTATTTCTTTCAAATTCATTAAAATTTCATGTACGGATTCTTGAATACCCACTATGGTAGAATATTCATGTGGTATTTTCTCAGATTTTGCGCGTGTAATACATGTTCCTTCTAGTTCTCCAAGTAAAGCTCTTCGCATCGCAATGCCTATGGTGTCGGCTTGACCTTTCATAAGTGGAGACAAAAGAAAGCGTCCATAATACAGACGCTTACTATCTTTCCTTGATTCAACACACTTCCACTGTAGTGTCCGAGTAGATACTGTTACTTTCTCTCGAACCATAGTAATATAATATTAGTTAATCGAATCATTTATTTCTCTTGAAATTGATTTAATATTTCTTTTTACACGCGCCTTTTTTTAGGAGGTCTACAGCCATTATGTGGCATAGGAGTTACATCCCGTACGAAGGTTAATAGTATACCACTTCGACGAATAGCCCGCAATGCTGCATCTCTTCCGAGACCGGGACCTTTTATCATGACCTCTGCTCGTTGCATACCTTGATCCACTACTGTACGAATAGCATTTCCGGCAGCGGTTTGAGCAGCAAAGGGTGTCCCTCTTCTTGTACCCCGAAATCCACAAGTACCGGCAGAAGACCAAGAAACCACCCGACCTCTTACATCTGTAACAGTCACAATGGTATTATTGAAACTTGCTTGAACATGAATAACCCCCTTTGGTATTCGACGTGTATTCTTACGTGAACCAATACGTCCATTCCTACGTGAACCAATTCGTGGTATAGTTTTTGCCATATTTTATCATCTCATAAATATGAGTCATATATATATAGATATATGGATATATCCATTTTTAGATCCTTTTTATTTCTACATAGGTTCTTTTAGGGAGTCTACACTATCCTTGTCTTTGTTTATGTCTCGGGTTGGAACAAATTACTATAATTCGTCCCCGCCTACGGATTAGTCGACATTTTTCACAAATTTTACGAACAGAGGCTCTTATTTTCATATTTTTTATTCCTTAAAACTTAATTTTGAATTGACTTATTGGAAGAAAATAAGTTTCTTGAAATTTTGAATTTCGAATCGCATTCCCGTTGAAAAAAAAAACTTTGCCTATATCTGCTGGCAGTATCAGTAGAAAACTATCTCGGATCCTTCTAACCTATAAATAAGACCCTCGCCTTATCTAAATGAATCCGGGATATACCATTCATTGGGAAGCGATTCCGTAATTAAATAATTAAATCCTCATGAATCTATTTTGGTTCTTTCTTTCATTTTGGATAAAACCTCCTTAAAGTAGTAACGAATGTCGGAGGAACCTGATTATATACTCTGCATTTTGTTTTTAGTTTTTTAACAAAAAGGAAGTTTCAGATACAATGCCGATATAATATGGATTACCAGATATAACACAAAATTTCTCCACCTATTCTTTTTAGTCGCGCCTCTCGATCTGTCATTATACCTTGAGAAGTAGAAAGAATTACAACTCCTATTCCGCCTAAAATTCTAGGAATTCTTTGATAGTTAGAATATATTCGTAGACCAGGTCGGCTGATCCTTTTTAAATTTAAAAGATTTCTATAAGGGCTTTTTCTATTTCTTCTATGTCGCAGGGTTGAAACCAAAAAATATTTATCGCTTTCTCGATGTTTTCTTACATTTTCAATAAAACCCTCTCGTAAAAGGATTTTCACAATGTTTTCGGTGATATTAGTAGATGCTATTCGAACTACTCTTTTGCTATCCATATCAGCATTGCGTATAGAGGTTAGTATGTCAGCAATAGTGTCCCTACTCATGATGGACTAAAATTTTTGTTGCCTCCAAATTTTGATATAATCAACATGTTTTTTTTACTTATTTATTTATGAATAAAAATTATATTATTAAATTTAAGGTATATGCGTGAAATACAATCTACTAAATTAATTTGAATTCATAATATTCTAATATAACTCCAGCATAGTCTAATTTTATATTTTAAGATTATTATAATACCTCGGGTGCCAATGAAACTATTTTAGTAAAATTTAAATGCCTCAATTCCCGGGCAATCGCACCAAAAACGCGAGTTCCTTTCGGATTTCCTTCTTGATCAATGACAACTGCGGCATTGTCATCATATCGTATTAGCATACCGTTTTCACGTTTAAGTTCTTTACAGGTCCGTACAATTACAGCTCTGACCACTTCTGATCTTTCTAAGGGCATATTTGGGACTGCTTCTTTAATCACAGCAACAATAACGTCACCAATATAAGCATATCGGCGATTACTAGCTCCTATGATTCGAATACACATCAATTCGCGAGCCCCACTGTTATCTGCTACATTCAAATATGTCTGGGGTTGAATCATTTTTTTTATTTGTTCTTTCAATGCAAAGGGCGAAGAAAACGAAAGAAATATTTTTTGTCAAAAAAAAAAAAAAGAAAACTTAGATTTTCCATTTCCAGGATCTATTTTCTTTGGTTCTACATTCTTATCCCAAAATAATAAATTGAGTTTTGATAGGCATTTTGGACGCTGCGATTGAAATTGCTTTTCGGGCTATATTTTCTGCAACTCCGCCCATTTCATAAAGTATTCGACCCGGTTTAACAACAGCTACCCAATATTCAGGAGAGCCTTTACCCGAACCCATACGTGTTTCTGTGGGTCTTACTGTAACCGGTTTGTCGGGAAATATACGTACCCATATTTTTCCCCCACGACGTGCATTTCGTGTCATTGCCCGGCGTCCCGCTTCTATTTGTCTAGATGTGATCCAAGAGGGTTCAAGGGCTTGAAGAGCATATTTACCGAAACTAATATGATTACCTCGATAAGACATTCCCTTCATTCGTCCTCTATGTTGTTTACGGAATCTGGTTCTTTTAGGGTTATAGTTGATGGTTGTTTCTAAATTCCACCTCTACTACAGAACCGGACATGAGAGTTTCATCTCATCCAGCTCCTCGCGAATAAAAAGATTCAAAAAATTTAATTTGTATTTTTTTTTTTCAGTTTATCGTATCGGATTGACCCAAATCAAAAATTTAGCAATCCAAAAAAGAATTTTTTCGCGGGCGAATATTTACTCTAATATCTATTTCAGTTGTAAGGTTGGTTCATTACTTCTCAGATCCGAATAGATCCATTTTTCTCGGTTCCTTCCGCCATCCTGACCACTGAATTTTTAGGATTTAGTTTCAATAAAATCTTCTGCATTCATGGGTTCCATCGTTCCCATCGCTTCTTGTTTAATGGTTAGGTCTTAATTCTACAACGGAGCTCTTAAATGAAATTTATTCTTGAGTCAATTTTCTTAGTCTTTGTTGGCTCAAAGCTCTTGGTTTTTTTGTTCTATAATCTATCATTTAATTATGTATGATGAATATTGATGCTTTATTACATTGCCTTTTAGGAAATGACTCATAGACCTTACATATTTTAATTCTATATCATCAATATGCTTTTTCTCTCTTTCTCTCACCCCTCTAGCCACATCTTTTTTCTATATTCCGGTTCACACCCTAGAATGATATTTTTTGCTTTTTTACTTTATGCAAAACAAATTTCAGTTGCTGCAATCATATGAATAATCTATCATAGCTTGACTGGTTTGTTGGATATAGATAATGTGAAGTGATGGGTTGGTTCTTAGTTCTATAGTTATTAGTTCATATTAGGAGGGCTTGCTTTTTTTGAACTTTATCTCTAAAAAACCTAACGAGTCACACACTAAGCATAGCAATTATATGAAATATTCAATCGAATTTTTATTTAACCCTATAGAATTAAAGAATTACGGAATGAATTACGGAATTAAGAACTCTTTTTTTATTTTCAATCAAAAAAATGAATGAAATTTCTTATTTTTTGTTGGATTTTTGGGGTAAAAAAAAAGAAAAGCCAAGAAAAAATGTTTTAGTCCTCATTTATAAATATCCAAATTTTGATACCTAATACGCCATAGATAGTTCGAACTGTATAAGCACAATAATCAATTTTAGCCCGAATGGTTTGTAGCGGAACCCTACCTTCTCTGATCCATTCTACACGTGCAATTTCTTTTCCATCAATACGCCCTGCAATTTGTATTTGAATTCCTTTTGTATCCGCCTGTTCGGTTAATTCAATAGCTTTTTTCATTGCTTTGCGAAAAGAAACTCTATTTTTTAATTGTCCGGCTATAAATTCGGCAAGAATATTAGGATTTCCATAAGGCTTTGCAATTCTTGTTATAGCAATATTGAGTTTTCGGTTTACACAATTCAACTCTTTTTGTAGATTTGTCTGTAATTCTTCTATTCCTCGAGGTCGATTTTCTATTAATAATTTAGGAAATCCCATATATATTATGACCTGTATCAGATCGATTCTTTTTTGAATCTCTATACGTGCAATTCCCTCGATGCCAGAGGAGATTCTCAGATTCTTTTGTACATAATTTTTTATAAAATCTCTTATTTTTTTATCTTCTTCTAAACCTTCGGAATACTTTTTTGGTTGTGCAAACCAAAGGGAATGATGACTTTGGGTTGTACCAAGTCGGAAACCAAGTGGATTTATTTTTTGTCCCATACTCCCCCGCTACTACACACATTCTTATTTATCGTATTTATCATATCGGTACACATATTTTTCCATCTAGGTTTTTTTGATGATGTAAGATAGTCTTTATTTC